TAGTGATATTTATAATAATCCCAAAGATACAGCCAATTCTGATCAAATAGACGAAACGGCTTTGATACGTTATTCACAACAACCTGATTTTCGTCGAGACATAATAAAAGGTTCGGTACGAGCACAAAGGCGTAAAACTGTTATTTGGAAATTTTTTCAAGCAAATGTACATTCGCCCCTTTTTTTAGACAGAATAACGAAATCCCCCCTCTTTTCTTTTGATATTTTCGAACCAATGAATTTTTTTTTTAGAAATTGGGTGTATAAAAACACGAAATCCGCCATTTCAGATTCTAATTATCCAAAGAAAAAGACAAAAGAAAGTGAGAATAAAAAAGAAGAAAAAAGAGAGGAAAAAGTTCGGGTAGAAATAGCCGAAGCCTGGGATAGCATTATTTTTGCTCAAGTAATAAGAGGTTGTCTTTTAGTAATTCAATCAAATATTAGAAAATATATTCTATTACCTTTATTAATAATAGCTAAAAATATCATTCGTATGCTATTTTTTCAATTTCCAGAGTGGTTCGAGGATTTTAAGGATTGGAATAGAGAAATGCATGTTAAATGTACCTATAATGGAGTTCCACTATCAGAAACGGAATTTCCAAAAAACTGGTTAACAGACGGTATTCAAATAAAGATTCTATTTCCTTTTCGTTTAAAACCCTGGCATAGATCTAAACAAAAATTATCTCATAAAGATCCAATAAAAAAGCAAGAGAAAAAAAACGATTTTTGTTTTTTAACTGTTGGGGGAATGGAAACTGAACTGCCTTTTGGTTCTCCCCGAAGACGACTTTCACTTTTTAAACCCGTTTTTAAAAAACTTGCCAAAAAAATTCGAAAATTAAAAAAGAAGAGTTTTCTAGTTATAACAATTTTAAAAGAGAAAACAAATTTATTAAAAAACAACTGGCTTATCAAAAAAATTAGATTTCTTTTAGAAATTAGAAATAAATTTTGTAAATCAAAAAAAAAATCAAGTCTATTATTTGGATTTAAAGAAGTATATGAATTGAATGAAACGAAAAAAGAAAAAGATTTGATAAGGAATAATGTGACAATTCAAACAATGTCCACTCCAATTCGATCTATGAATTGGACAAATTATTCACAGACAGAAAAAAAAATAAAAGATCTGATCATTCGCAGAAACACAATCATAAATCAAATCCAAAAGATTACAAAAGAAAGGGAAAAAAAATTTCCAACCTCCGAGAAAAATATTAGTCCTAACAAAATAACTTATAATACTACAAAATTAAAATCATCAAAAAGAATTTCTCAAATATTAAGAAGGGAAAATGCTCGATTAATTCGTAAATCACATTTTTTTATCAAATTTTGGATTGAAAAAATCTACATCAATTTTTTGTTAGGTATCATTAATATTCCGAAGATCAATCCACAGTTTTTTCTTGAATCAAAAAGAAAAATTTGTAACAAATACATTTGCAATAATGAAGAAAGTAACATTGGTAAAACAAACCCAAATCAAATTCACTTAATTTCAATTGTAAAAACGTCACTTAATATTAATAGTAGAAATCTTTTTAATAAAAATTCAAAAATTTTTTGTGACGTATCCTCCTTATCACAAGCATATGTATTTTACAAATTATCACAAACTCGCGGTACTCACTTATATAAGTTAAGATCTGTACTTCAATATCATAGCGCACCCCTTTTTCTTAAAAATGAAATAAAAGATTTTTTTGGAAATCAAGGGTTATTTCATTACGAATTAAAAGATAAAAGTGTTAGAAATTCTGGAACGAATCAATGGAAAAACTGGTTAAAGGGTCATTATCAATATAAATACGATTTATCTCCGATTCGTTGGTCTATGTTAATGCCACAAAAATGGCGAAATAGAATTAATCAGCACCGCACGATTCAAAAGCAAGATTTAAACAAATTGAATTTCTATAAAAAGAAAAAAGACCAATTAATTCATTACGAAAAAACCTATTTTTTAAAAGCGGATGCATTACGCGCACGACAAAAAAAGAAAAAAAATTATATCTATAATTTTTTATCATATAAATCTATTTTTTGTGGAAGTAAGAAAGAGTCGTATATTTATGAAGAAGAAGCGCCATTAAAAAAAAAGAATAAGCACGCGGTTTCTTATAATTACAACATGGCTAAAAACCCTTTTTTTGATATGTTGGTAGGTCTTTCTATTAATAATTCTCTAACAGAAGATGATATTATTGCTATGGAAAAAAACTTAGATAGAAAGTTTTTTGATTGGAGAATTATACATTTTTGTCTTAGAAAAAAGATCAACATTCAGTCCTGGATCGAGACCGGAACCAAACAGAAAAAAAATACTAAGACCCGAACTAATAAATATCAAATAATTGATAAAATGGATAACAAAGATCTTTTTTTTCTTACACTTCACCAAGGCCAAGAAATCAATTCAAAAAAAAAACTTTTTGATTGGATGGGAATGAATGAAGAAATACTCAATCGTCCTATATCTAATTTGGAACTTTGGTTTTTTGAAAAATTTGTGACACTTTATAATGCATATAAGATAAAACCGTGGGTGATACCAACTGAATTACTTCTTTTAAATTTGAATAGAAATGAAAATGTTGTTGAAAATAAAAAAGTCAATGGAAAGAAAAATAGTGATCTTTTTTTACCTAATGAAAAAAAACCTATTAAATTAGAGAATCAAAACTACCAAGAAAAAGAATTCGAGGATCGAGTGGATCTTGGATCAGTTCTTGCAAATAAAGAAAGGGGGGTTGAAGAAGATTATGCAAAATTAGGATTAGGCATGAAAAAACGTAGAAAGAAAAAACAATACAAAAGTAATACAGAAGCAGAACTCGATTTGTTGCTAAAAAGGTATTTACGTTTCCAATTAAAATGGGATGATTCTTTAAATCAAAAAATAATCAATAATATCAAAGTATATTGTCTCCTGCTTAGACTCACAAATTCACAAGAAATTTTTATATCTTCTATTCAAAAAGGCGAAATGAGTCTGGATATTCTAATGATTAAGAAGGGTTTCACTCTTATAGAATTAATGAAAAGGGGAATATTTATTATCGAACCTGTTCGTCTATCGGTAAGAAATGATGGCCAATTTATTATGTATCAAAGCATAAGTATTTTTTTTGTTCATAAGAGCAAACAACAAATTAATCAAAAATGCAGAGAAAACGGCTATTTTGATAAAACAAATTTTAGTGAATCTATTGAAAACCATCAACGTAGAATTGGACATAGAAACAAAAATGATTATGATTTACTTGTTCCTGAAAACATTTTATCCCCGAAACGTCGTAAAGAATTAAGAATTCTAATTTCTTTCAATTCAAAAAATAGAAATGATAGTCATAGAAATCCGGAAATTTCAAATGGAATTAATATAAAAAATTGTGATCATTTTTTGAATAAAAACAAACATTTTCATTTTAATAGAAAAAAACTAATTAAATTAAAGTTTTTTCTTTGGCCTAATTATCGATTAGAAGATTTAGCTTGTATGAATCGATATTGGTTTGATACCAATAATGCTAGTCGGTTCAGTATGGTAAGGATACATATATATCCACGATTGAAAATTCGGTAAAGATATATTTCATATATATATATTCTATTTTTTTTTATTCCATAGCATGGATGATTTGGTATACGAAAATAAGGATACCTGTCTTGTTTTACTTTCCATATTCCACTCCGATACATGAAATTCAATCACATATCAATTAGATCTAGAAAAAAATACCATCTTTTTTTTTCTATCTTTAATCGAATAAAAAACAATTGAATTGATTAATGATAAATTCGATTTGACAAAAGACAAAATTAGAAATTGTTAAAGAAGTCAGTGAACAAGTAAAGATTTTTTGTATACACAAAACAAATAACCTGAAATTTGTTTTGTATTATTTATTATTATTGATCAAAAAAAAGTTTAAAATAAGAAAAAAGAAGAGTTTCGTTTTATGACAAAAAATTCATTCTTCTCAGTTATTTCACAAGAAGAAAAAAAAGAAAATACAGGATCGGTTGAATTTCAAATAGTAAGTTTCACTAATAAAATACGAATCCTTACTTCACATTTGGAATTACATAGAAAAGACTTTTTGTCTCAGAGAGGTTTACGCAAAATTCTAGGCAAACGCCAACGGCTGTTATCTTATTTGGCAAAGAAAAATAGAATACGTTATAAAGAATTAATTAGACAGTTGGATATTCGGGAGTCAAAAACTCGTTAATTTGAAGAGTCTTTGAATTAGTTGATTTATTAGATCTTGAATTTTGATGAGCTTCTTTTCGTTTTCAGTAATTCCTGGAAGAATAAATTGAGGAAACCCCTATGAATGTACGAGCTACAAGAAAAGACTTTATGATAGTCAATATGGGCCCCCACCACCCATCAATGCATGGTGTTCTTCGACTCATCGTTACTCTGGACGGTGAGGATGTTATTGACTGTGAACCGATATTGGGTTATTTACACCGAGGAATGGAAAAAATTGCGGAAAACCGAACAGTTATACAATATTTGCCTTATGTAACCCGTTGGGATTATTTAGCTACTATGTTCACAGAAGCAATAACAGTAAATGGTCCCGAACAGTTAGGAAATATTCAAGTACCGAAAAGAGCCAGCTATATCAGAGTCATTATGTTAGAGTTAAGTCGTATAGCCTCTCATCTGTTATGGCTTGGCCCTTTTATGGCAGATATTGGTGCACAGACCCCTTTCTTCTATATTTTTAGAGAAAGAGAGTTAGTATATGATTTATTCGAAGTTGCCACGGGTATGAGAATGATGCATAATTTTTTTCGTATCGGAGGAGTAGCTGCCGATCTACCTTATGGTTGGATAGATAAATGTTTGGATTTCTGCGATTATTTTTTAACAGGAGTTGCTGAATATCAAAAACTTATTTTGCGAAATCCTATTTTTTTAGAACGAGTTGAAGGAATAGGTATTGTTGGTGTAGAGGAAGCGATAAATTGGGGTTTATCGGGACCAATGCTACGAGCTTCCGGAGTACAATGGGATCTTCGTAAAGTCGATCATTATGAGTGTTACGACGAATTTGATTGGGACGTCCAGTGGCAAAAAGAAGGGGATTCATTAGCTCGTTATTTAGTCCGAATTGGTGAAATGACAGAATCCATAAAAATTATTCAACAGGCTTTGGAAGGAATTCCAGGAGGACCTTATGAGAATTTAGAAACCCGTTGCTTTGATAGAGAAAAGGATCCAGAATGGAACGATTTTGAATATCGATTTATTAGTAAAAAAACTTCTCCTACTTTTGAATTGCCAAAACAAGAACTTTATGTAAGAGTTGAAGCACCAAAAGGGGAATTGGGAATTTTTCTGATAGGAGATCAAAGCGGTTTTCCTTGGAGATGGAAAATTCGTCCGCCAGGTTTTATCAATTTGCAAATTCTTCCTCAATTAGTTAAAAGAATGAAATTGGCTGATATTATGACAATACTAGGTAGCATAGATATCATTATGGGAGAGGTTGATCGTTGAAATGATAATTTATACAACAAACGTAATTGATACAACAAAAGTACAAGGTTTCAATTCTTTTTTGAGATTGGAATCCTTAAACACAGTCTATGGAATTCTATGGATACTTGTCCCTATTTTGACTCTTGTATTGGGGATCACGATAGGTATACTAGTAATTGTATGGTTAGAAAGAAAGATATCTGCAGGGATACAACAACGTATTGGACCTGAACATGCAGGACCCTTGGGAGTTCTTCAAGCTCTAGCAGATGGGACAAAACTACTTTTCAAAGAGAATCTTTTTCCATCTAGGGGGGATACTCGTTTATTCAGTATCGGACCATCTATAGCAGTGATATCAACCCTATTAAGCTATTCCGTTATTCCTTTTGGCTATCGCCTTGTTTTAGCTGATCTAACTATCGGTGTTTTTTTATGGATTGCTATTTCAAGTATTGCTCCGATTGGGCTTCTTATGTCAGGATATGGATCAAATAATAAATATTCCTTTTTAGGTGGTCTACGAGCCGCTGCTCAATCAATTAGTTATGAAATACCATTAACTCTCTGTGTATTATCCATATGTCTACGTGCGATTCGGCGAAACAAAAAACTTTCCCTATATTCTTTATTTCTTTTTTTTAAGAAGAAGGTGAAATGAATTGAATAGGTATCTTCATTTTTTGATTCATCTTTTGGATTAATGAACTAAATTGGATAGTTATATGAGTGAAAGAAAACTGCTTCGAAATCTGCAGTAAAAAAAAATAGAGACTCATTTCCTATGTACAAGAGTAAGGCAGAAAAAATATACGAAAACGAAAAAGATTTGCCCCAAGATTGGTTGACTTTTCATCCTGACTTGAAGCGGGCTCAAAAGAAAAATCTATGTATGTATTATCATAATGGTAACAGGCGATTGCCAACTGCGAAAAAATGGGTGGCTGGTTAGGAACACCAAGATACATAAAGGATTAGTAAGAGATATTTTTTAAATTATTTAAAAGAGTAGTATAATCGAATAAAGAATAAAAAAGAATATTAATTGGGGCTTTAAATTAGTAGAAATGCCCTGGCAGTACTCCCCACGATTCCGATCCAGAGTAGGGTCCCTCTACCCATTAAAGAAATAACTATCAAAAACGAAAAAATCCTTTATTTAATTATTTTAATTTCCGTCCTTTTTTTCAGAAAGAAGAATAGGAATCAAAAAAGAATTTAATTACAATAAAGAAAAAAGAGATCCCCTTTTTTTCTTTATTTCTTATATCCATATTATTTCTTTATTTCTTATATCCATATTAATAGAGATAGAATTTATAGCCTAATTGATGAACTAATGGAATATCGAATTTTTTTTTGGTAATTGAAAAACGATAGATTGAAGATTGAAATCTCTATGGGTATGTAAAGTCAAAATACTTTTGATTTTTTAAAATAAGGAGTATTTTTTTGAAGGGTTTAAGTTATTCCTCAAGAAAAAATCCGAAATTCTTAAAGGATAAGATTAATTCAGAAGTACCTTTTTTTAGTATTATAACAGACAGAATTTCATTGGTCAAATTTGGGAATGTCTAATAGATTTGTATCCTATATATCCTACAAATCTATTAGGATCAAAAATATGATCCAGTCCTTAGATTTATTTAAGACCTTCGAGGAGCCGTATGAGCTGAAAATCTCATGTACGGTTCTGGAATAGCGCTGGGAACAGTGATGTTATCACCGACTATAATTATCTAACAGTTTAAGTACAGTTGATATAGTTGAAGCACAATCAAAATATGGTTTTTGGGGCTGGAATTTGTGGCGTCAACCTATAGGATTTATAATTTTTTTAATTTCTTCTCTAGCAGAATGTGAGAGATTACCCTTTGATTTACCAGAAGCGGAAGAAGAATTAGTAGCAGGTTATCAAACCGAATATTCAGGTATCAAATTTGGTTTATTTTATGTTGCTTCCTATCTAAACTTATTAGTTTCTTCATTATTTGTAACAGTTCTTTACTTAGGCGGTTGGAATATATCTATTCTATACCTATTTCTTCCTAACCTTTTTGAAATAAATAAAGTAAATGGAGTCTTTGGAACAACAATTGGTATTTTCATTACATTGATTAAAACTTATTTGTTTTTGTTCATTTCTATCGCAACAAGATGGACTTTACCTAGATTAAGAATGGACCAACTATTAAATCTTGGATGGAAATTTCTTTTACCTATTTCTCTTGGTAATCTATTATTAACAACCTCTTCCCAACTGCTTTCACTATAAATAAATCCTTTTTGAATTTTTTGATATTCACGACTTGTATCAAACAAGAGAAAAAAAAAACAAACATCAAGTTTTTTATAGATATTTCGATATGTTTCCTATGGTAACCGGATTCATGAATTATGGTCAACAAACGATACGAGCTGCAAGGTACATTGGGCAAAGTTTTATGATTACCTTATCCCACACAAATCGTTTACCCGTAACTATTCAATATCCCTATGAGAAATTAATCACATCGGAGCGTTTCCGGGGTCGAATCCATTTTGAATTTGATAAATGCATTGCTTGTGAAGTCTGTGTTCGTGTATGCCCTATAAATCTACCTGTTGTAGATTGGAAATTGGAAACTGACATTCGAAAGAAACGCTTGCTTAATTACAGTATTGATTTCGGAATCTGTATATTTTGTGGCAACTGTGTTGAGTATTGTCCAACAAATTGTTTATCAATGACTGAAGAATATGAGCTTTCCACGTATGATCGTCACGAATTGAATTATAATCAAATTGCTTTAGGCCGTTTACCACTGTCAATAATTGACGATTATACAATTCGAACAATTTGGAACTCACCTCAAAAAAAATGGTAAAAAGCCTTTTGATTCAAGATTGATTAAATAGGAACAATTAGGAGCCCATTATAAAAAATTTCTTCCTGGTCGGATCAAGAAGTTCATGAAAAAAAGTCAATTTTTTATCTTTTATTTTACCTACAATGGATTTGCCTGGACCAATACATGATTTTCTTTTAATTTTTCTGGGATTCGGTCTTATATTAGGGGGTCTAGGAGTAGTATTATTTACCAACCCAATCTTTTCTGCCTTTTCATTGGGATTTGTTCTTGTTTGTATATCTTTATTCTATATTTTATCAAATTCGCATTTTGTAGCTGCTGCACAGCTCCTTATTTATGTGGGAGCTATAAATGTTTTAATTCTATTTGCTGTGATGTTCATGAATGGTTCAGAATATTACAAAGATTTTAATCTTTGGACTATTGGCGACGGAGTTACTTCCTTAGTTTGTACAAGTATTTTTGTTTTACTAATTACTATTATTTCAGATACATCATGGTACGGGATTATTTGGACTACAAGAGGAAATCAGATTATAGAACAAGATTTGATAAGTAATGGTCAACAAATTGGAATTCATTTATCAACAGATTTTTTTCTTCCTTTTGAATTTATTTCAATAATTCTTTTAGTTGCTTTGATAGGTGCGATTGCTATGGCTCGTCAGTAAAAAAATATTTCGAATTGGAAAAAACAAAAAAGAAACTTTCTTCTGTGTTATTAACATTCATATCTTTCGATTCTATATTGCATATTATTCATGTAGAAATTTCTTATTACCAATATTTTTTTGTTCTGTACTTGTGATATTCTTTTTCTAGTTAATCCAATTGGTTGATGTTGAATTGTTGTTCATATTGAAACAAATCAAAATTGATAAGGAGTTGTTCGATGATGCTCGAACATGTACTTGTGTTGAGTGCTTATTTATTTTCTATCGGTATCTATGGTTTAATTTCGAGTCGAAATATGGTTAGAGCCCTTATGTGTCTTGAACTTATACTGAATGCGATTAATATAAATTTCGTAACGTTTTCCGATTTTTTTGATAGTCGTCAATTAAAAGGAAATATTTTCTCAATTTTTGTTATAGGTATCGCAGCCGCTGAAGCAGCTATTGGACCAGCTATTGTTTCGTCAATTTATCGTAATAGAAAATCTACCCGTATAAATCAATCGAATTTGTTGAATAAATAGTATTAATCATATAAAATAGATTATTTATCAATTCGAAATTGCCATGTATCAATATCATACATAACATATCTATCATGTTTTCGAAAACGTAAGAAATTAAAGTATTTTGGCTTTATCTCCTAAGTAATTCAGAATTTTTATATTGAATTCTGGTAAATCATTGATTCGTCTGGTGTTTAAATTGAAATATATGATTCATTTAGAAATATACTAGATCGAAATTTTATGACGTTCAAAAAAATTAGAATCCAATGTCACATTCAGTAAAGATTTATGATACATGTATAGGGTGTACTCAATGTGTCCGAGCCTGCCCAACAGATGTATTAGAAATGATACCCTGGGACGGATGTAAAGCTAAACAAATAGCCTCTGCTCCAAGAACAGAGGACTGTGTCGGTTGTAAGAGATGTGAATCCGCCTGTCCAACAGATTTTTTGAGCGTTCGAGTTTATTTATGGCATGAAACAACTCGAAGCATGGGTCTAGGTTATTGACACTTTCTAGAGAAATCCACTTGAATACATTTGATTTTTTGTTTACTGACAAAAACCCGTGCTCGAAAAGAAAATACTTTTTTGAGCACGGGTTTTTCTGGTCCAAGTGTATCTTGTCTTTACCACGAATTCTTTTCCTTGGTTAACACTATTTGCAGTTTTACCGATATTCGCGGGTTCTTTCATTTTCTTTTTCCCTCAGAGAGGAAATAAAATCATTAGATGGTATACCATCTGTATATGTATCTTAGAACTCCTTTTAATGACTTACGTATTTTCTTATTATTTCCAATTGGACGACCCATTAATGCAATTAACAGAAGATTATAAATGGATCCATTTGTTTGATTTTTACTGGAGATTAGGAATAGATGGGCTTTCTATAGGACCTGTTTTATTAACAGGGTTTATCACCACTTTAGCAACTTTAGCGGCTCGGCCAGTCACTCGGGATTCCCGATTATTCTATTTTCTGATGTTAACAATGTATAGTGCTCAAATAGGATTATTTTCTTCTCAAGATCTTTTACTTTTTTTCATCATGTGGGAGTTAGAATTAATTCCTGTTTATCTACTTCTATCCATGTGGGGGGGCAAGAAACGTCTGTATTCAGCTACAAAATTTATTTTGTATACTGCAGGAAGTTCCGTTTTTTTATTAATGGGAGCTTTAGGTATCGCTTTATATGGTTCTAATGAACCCACATTCAATTTTGCAACATTGGTTAATCAATCATATCCTTTGGCCTTAGAGATACTATTCTATATTGGATTTTTTATTGCTTTTGCTGTCAAATTACCGATTATACCTTTACATACATGGTTACCAGACACCCATGGAGAAGCGCATTACAGTACTTGTATGCTTCTAGCCGGAATCCTATTAAAAATGGGAGCCTATGGATTGATTCGAATCAACATGGAATTATTACCCCACGCTCATTCTTTTTTTTCTTCCTGGTTGATAATAGTAGGTGCAATCCAAATAATCTACGCAGCTTCAACTTCTTTTGGTCAACAAAATTTAAAAAAAAAAATAGCGTATTCCTCTGTATCTCATATGGGGTTCATACTTATAGGAATTTGTTCTATAAGTGATCTGGGACTGAATGGGGCCATTGTACAAATAATATCCCATGGATTTATTGGCGCTGCACTTTTTTTCTTAGCAGGAACAAGTTATGATAGAATACGGCTTGTTTATCTTGACGAAATGGGTGGAATGGCAACCTCGCTGCCAAAAATTTTTACAATGTTCAGTATCTTATCACTAGCATCTCTTGCATTACCGGGTATGAGTGGTTTTTTTGCGGAACTGGTTGTATTTTTTGGAATAATTACCGGACAAAAATATCTTTTAATACCCAAAATACTAGTTATTGTTATAATGGCTGTTGGAATGATATTAACTCCTATTTATTTATTATCTATGTTGCGACAGATGTTCTATGGATACAAGCTGTTTAATGTCCCAAACTTTTCTTTTTTTGATTCTGGACCACGGGAGTTATTTGTTTCGATCTCTATGCTTTTGCCTGTAATAGCTATTGGCATTTATCCGGATTTCGTTTTCTCATTATCAGTTGACAAGGTCGAAGCGATTCTATCTAATTATTTTTATAGGTAGTTAAAAAAAAAATGAAAATGAAAAGGAAATTATAGTATTTTTAATTTTCAAAACCGACCTACACTCAAAAAACTCAAAAAAAGAATTCTAAGCGGATATGTTTGGTTTTTATGAGAACTTTTTGAATCACTCCATTATTTGATTCAAAAAGTTCTCATAGGTTTACCTGAAGTTTCTTATATATGTATATGCTACTTTATCCTTATTTTTGTTTTTGGCAAACTTCTTTTTTTTTTCAATTCAATTAGATGTTAATGTAAATGAACCATAACTGTGGAGTCCTATTCCTAATAAATTAACTCCAAAATAGCATATCCAAATTATAAGAAAGCCGATAGAGGCAACAATTGCGGAATTTAAACCTTGCATGAATTTATTTGTGCGAATATGAAAATAAATCGCGAATACGATCCACGTAATAAATGCCCAAGTCTCTTTTGGGTCCCAATTCCAATATGATCCCCATGCTTCATTAGCCCAGACGGCTCCTGAAAGAAGACCTATTGTTAAAAAAACAAAACCTATACTAATAATACGATAACCCCAATGATCTAACTGTTGAATCAATTGAAACCTGTAATAGTTTCTAGAAGAAATAAAAAAAGTCTTTCTTAAAATATTGCTTCTTTCCCGCATGTCTTGGATCTCACCAAAGGAAAAGGAATTCTTTATTAAATTATTCTTTTTATCAACAATTCTTATGACCTTTCGAAATGTAATTACTAGAAGTGCTACTGATAGTAATGATCCACATAAAAGAGTTGCATAGCCCAATAGCATCATACTTACGTGCATCATTAACCACTGAGATTGGAGAGCAGGTACTAATATTTCAGATTGATGAATGTCAGTTAAAAGACCCGAAGTAACAAAACCTTGGGTAAAAAAAACACTTGGTGCGGTTATTGCGTTTAAATAATTTTTATACTTTTTAAAATAGGGAATCATATGAATAATAGAGAAACCCCATGAAAGAAAAATTAATGATTCATATAAATCACTTAACGGTAAATGTCCTGAATAAGCCCAACGAGTAACTAATAATCCTGTTATACAGAAAAAAGTAGTTAACATGCCTTTTTCGGACGAATCATATGGGCCTAAGAATTCGTTAACTAATAAAGTTATCAAATGAATTAGAATTACAACAGAAACGACTGAAAAAGATATATGAGTTAATAGATGTTCTAAAGTCAAAAATATCATATGTAAAAATGGAAAAAGGTTCTTCGATTATACAGAATTAAAATCAGAAATTAAATTCATTATAAGACTTTTTGCATGCTTTTGAAAACGAAAAGATGTTATGCCGCTACTCGGACTCGAACCGAGATGCTCTAGCACTGCTTCCTAAGAGCAGCGTGTCTACCGATTTCACCATAGCGGCTTGCTCAAAATCATAATAACCCGTTTTTATTCAATCGTCGAGCTTAAAAGGAATTAATTCAATGCAATATTTGTTAGGAATGATTCAAATTAATGAATAAAAATTCGTTTAATCAGTTAAATTAATTAGTTAAATTAGGGGGAAGGTCTAAATTGAAACGTTCCTCGAATAATTATAATAATCCTTGAAAAGACCCCTCCAAAAAAATATAATTTTTTTTGTTACAATTTGAACATTCCATTCAAGGGATTTATGGAAATGCTTTATTGTATTAATTGTTAGTTTTTTCTTCAGTGTATAGTGAATTTGTGTTAAGATTTAACAACTCAATTAGGTGTTGATTTGGACATATTATCTAACAAAAATGTTTCGAGTTTTGCCTTATACTTTAATAAAAAAATCTTGTCTAACTTGTCTAATTTTTTATTTAATATATATACTTTAGATTTCTCTTCCAGCCATGGCATAGGAATCGAATATAAAAAATTCATTCAGAATTAACACATTTTTATTAAAAAGTTCTTTTCTTTTAAGAAACGATTTCTTTTGACTAAAGATTGTTCCTTTTATGTTTCAAATACTATAAAAAAAGACAAAACTTATTAATTAATTTTTTTTAATATTGTAATATTGTAGTTGTGACAAGAAAGTCGATGGGGAAAAAAAACCCCATCGTATAAATTAGAAAATATCCTACAAAGAACAATAGAACTTTGTTTCTTATCTTTATTGTTTTTTTGAAAACACAAAGTACTTCGAATTCAGTAGACAAAAAATTTTAGAGGCTAGAGATATCAGAAAAGGAAAAAAAGTTCAATTTAATATTGATTAGTAATTAGTTCAAAATATTAAAGAATGGAAATCTTTTTTGATAAAATTTCTAATTTATACTCTAAATTTAGAACATAAAATATGAATAATAAAATAGTAGATAGAACTAATAAATGGAGTCCATTCTAAATTAGAAAAAAAAACTCTAAATGAGATTCGAAAATGAAATTAGACCGTTTCTAATGCCAAGTCGAGTTATATTATTCCAATATTTCTTTTTTTTTATTTGTCGTACAAAAAGCCTTTTGAATTTCCAGCAGAAACAGATTTGGCTAACGAAAAAGCTTTCAACGCTACCCAATATCCTTTTCTTTTCCAAATCTGTTTTCGAATACGCTTTTTTGATATAGAAGTACGTTTCTTTGGAACTGCCATTCAAAAAAAAATTAATTTTTTTATAATTGGATGTGAAAGACATCTATTGTTAAAAAATATTTTTAAAAAGTATTCTTTACTACTTAATTATCTAGCTATTTAATTTCTAAATTATAAAAAACATCACAAGATTATCTGCTTTGATTTTTCTTTCTATTTCTTTCCTTTTTTTTTTCATATAAATTTCTACATGTAATAAAATATATCAAAAAATTTAAGAAAATAAACCTTATGTATCCTAAAAATTTTTAATATTTTTTTCTAGTAATTGGGTAAACTCGAAGAAAAAGTATACCTAATTAAATTTTAATTTTCAAATTCGACTGAAACTATTAGATAATTTGTTAAAAAATATAGAATTTTATTCTTTTATAAAAAAACATCTTATGTAAAAAATCTTTAGTAATTATTTCTTTTGATGCTATGAAAGGGTAAATTTTCAAGTACCTTAGTGCTCTCTAATCGAGGTAATAAAGTAGTTCCCAAAACACTAGTTAATGATTTTGAATAAAAATTCTTCATTCAATAAGGATCCGGAAAAAACTATCGTTTTTATCAATTCTATCAAAATAAAATAGAATTCAATTTTTGCCCTAAATTTTTCTTTTTTTTCTATGTATATAATTTTTTTAATCTACAATATATAGTTCAATTTCAAATTTTCTAATTTTATTTAGAATAAGTATTTTTTTCCACAAGTATCTCAAACTATCCATATTATTTGATTTTTTGGTCTATTCTAACTTAAATATGTGAAGTATTGGGGAAATTTTCAGAAAAAATTAAGATTAAGAAAAAAAATTCTATTTGACTTTTCTTTTTATATCTTTATTCTTTAATTCTTATTTTTTTTTTTTGCCCCTTTAATTAAAATTAAAAAGAGATAAGAGCAGATGAATCAGAAACAAGAAACAATTAATTCAAAATAACAAGAATTTCATTTTTTTTATGGAACATACATATCAATATTCATGGATTTTACCTTTAATTACGCTTCCGGTTCCCGTGTTAATAGGAATGGGACTCTTGCTTTTTCCGACGGCAACAAAAAAACTTCGCCGTATATGGGTTTTTCCGAGTATTTTCTTCTTAAGTATAGTTATGCTTTTTTCGATCCATCTGTCTATTCAGCAAGTAAATAGTAGTCCTATTTTTCAATATGTATGGTCTTGGGCTATCAATAACGATTTTTCTTTAGAATTTGGATATTTGATCGACCCACTTACTTCTATTTTATTAATATTAATTACTACTGTTGGAATTCTAGTTCTTATTTATAGTGACAATTATATGTCTCATGATCAAGGTTATTTGAGATTTTTGGCTTATATGACCTTTTTCAATACTTCAATGTTGGGATTAGTTACTAGTTCTAATTTGATACAAATTTATATTTTTTGGGAATTGGTTGGAATGTGTTCTTACCTATTAATAGGTTTTTGGTTTACACGACCTATTGCAGCGAGTGCTTGTCAAAAAGCATTTGTAACTAATCGTATAGGGGATTTTGGATTATTATTAGGAATTTTAGGTTTTTATTCGATAACGGGTAGTTTCGACTTTCGAGATTTGTTCGAAATTTTTAATAACTTGATTTGTTATAATAAAATTAATTCTTTATTTGTTACATTGTGTGCCTTCCTATTATTTTCTGGTGCAATTGCTAAATCAGCACAATTTCCCCTTCATATATGGTTACCCGATGCCATGGAAGGACCCACTCCTATTTCGGCTCTCATCCATGCTGCTACTATGGTAGCAGCGGGGATTTTTCTTGTAGCTCGGCTTCTTCCTATTTTCCTAATTATACCTTATATAATGAATCTAATAGCTTTGATCGGTATAATAACAGTACTTTTGGGGGCTACTTTAGCTCTTGCTCAAAAAGATATTAAGAGAAGTTTAGCCTATTCTACAATGTCTCAATTAGGTTATATGATGTTAGCTCTAGGTATGGGATCTTATCGAGCCGCACTTTTTCATTTGATTACTCATGCCTATTCTAAAGCATTGTTGTTTTTAGGATCAGGATCCATTATCCATTCAATGGAAGCTATTGTTGGTTATTCTCCAGATAAGAGTCAAAATATGGCTCTTATGGGTGGTTTAACAAAGCATGTTTCAATTACAAAAAACGCTTTTTTTTTAGGAACTCTTTCCCTTTGTGGTATTCCACCCCTCGCCTGCTTTTGGTCCAAAGATGAAATCCTTAGTGATAGTTGGTTGTATTCACCAGTTTTCGCAATAATAGCTTGTTTCACAGCAGGATTAACTGCATTTTATATGTTTCGGGTTTATTTACTTACGTTTGAAGGGCATTTAAATGTTCATTTTCAAAATTACAGTGCTAAAAAAAACAGCTCATTCTCGCTATGGGGTAAAGAAGGATCGAAAATGTTTAAAAAAGAAAACTCTTTAGTAACTTTATCACCAATGATAAATAATGAAAAGGCTTCTTTTTTTTGGAAGAAAACATACCAAATTGAGGGTAATGTAAGAAATATGACGCAACCTTTTATTAATATAAAATTTTGGGGTACTAAAAAAATTGTCTCGTATCCTCATGAATCGGATAATACTATGTTATTTCCTATGCTTGTCTTGGTACTATTTACTTTGTTTATTGGAAGTATAGGAATTCCTTTCAATCTATTTAATCAAGAAGAAATTCAGTTGGATACATTATCTAAACTGTTAATTCCGTCTTTAATTCTTTTGCATCAAACCTCAAATCATTCCGAGGGGTGGTATGAATTTGTAACAAACGGAGTTTTCTCAGTCAGTATAGCATATTTCGGAATATTTTTAGCATCTTCTTTATACAAGCCTGTTTATTCATCATTACAAAATTTGAACTTTCTCAATTCACTCGTGAAAAAAGGTCCTCAGAGAATTCTTAGGGACAAAATAATAAATGCGATATATGACTGGTCTTATAATCGTGGGTATATAGATGCTTTTTATGAAATCTCTTTAATTGAAGGTATAAGAAGATTAGCTCAATTGTCTTATTTTTTTGATAGACGAATAATTGATGGAATTACCAATGGGATTGGTGTTAGTACTTTCTTTATAGGAGAGGGTATAAAATATGTAGGAGGTGGTCGGATTTCTTCCTATCTTTTATTGTATTTATTTTATGTAGTTATTTTTTTAGTGATTTACTACTTTTAGAATTGCATCGAATAAAATTTTCAAAAATTTTATTTGATCTTTTAAAT